ATGGGCCAACTCGAAATGGACCAATTCGAGAAAAGGGTCAAGATATGGTGCTGCGGTCAAAACAAGGAATGCTTTAACCATTCAGCCACAGGTTTGGTACGAAAGCCCTCCCTTTCAAGTAAAGGGGACGATCCATCCATTTATTTGTATTTGCCCAATGCTTGAAGATCGATCGTCACAGGGGCGTGCTAAGCCCACAAGATCTTAAGCCAGTGGGCGCTTCAGATTCGACTTCTTTCCTAGTCAATAGAAAATCACTTGATCTCACCGGACTCTGCATTTAGTCGACTTATTTCGCACTTCGCCAGCGCACTAAACTCAAAGCTTATGGCAGCAGCTAGAGTAACTCCAGTATTCATAAAAGAAAGAAGTGCCCTAAATTAGTTCTTTTCTCGCGATTCTGCACTCGATATAGGTTCCTTTCCTCCCCTAGAACCTAAAACGGGATCTTACCCTACAAACAAGAGCCCGCGTACTGCAATGAGTAGACAGTGACAGCTATTTGAGTAAGATTATAAATTAGTATCCCTGGTCTTGCTCGGTTAATAAAAGAAATTCGCTACCCCTACCTTCTTTCTTTCCTCAGCCCACCTTTAGCCCTTGCTTTCGTTTCGCGCTAGCTGCGAAACAGAAGGGATTGGCTTCACGAATGCTTAGCTCAGAACCTAAACTGCTGGCTTTCTCGCATTGAAGGTATCTGTTGAGGGAATCTATCCCAAAGGTAGGCCCAAGGCTGCTTAATGAGCGCCCCTTGAAAGAACAAGAGCTGCATTCCACCTGCGGAAGTCTCTTAACCACCTCTAAATGTCCCCTTTTGGCTAGTATTATCCAAAATCTAGAAAGAAAAGTGGGGGCTTAATAGAGCTTGCATCTAAGGCGAGGGAGTGAGATGAATCTCTTTCTTTTCGTCTCGTTAAGTGGCCTTGAGCCTGAATTCTGGCACAAGAGATAGTCTGTCTCTTCTCTTCTTGCTTCTCTTCTAAGGTGGGGGATTTGGAAAGAATCGCTTTTTAGCCACCCCTGACTTAATTATCGTATTTTAATAAAGGTATGTGAATAAAGCGATGTGAGGTCAACCTCGAGGGGAAATCGACGGAAGTCTTGTTAATAAGCGAAAGAGTGTACTATCGAATAAGGAAGTGACTATTGGAATCTTGTTTTTGTGATATTTGTCTATGATCAGCTTCGCCTTAGATCAGGGTGGTCGTAGATCGTTGATGAAAGTCAGTTTGGAAGAACTTATTCCACTCTTTCTTTATTTGGTTTGAAACCTGTGCCTTTAGATTAGATAAGAACGACTATCTACTTAATGATGCTCATAAACCTTAGGTGGCTACTTATGCCCGTACGTACTACCCAGGCAGTCATAGTCATCCCCTTTGACTACCTTTAACGACAGATACCGTTAGAGCGAGCGGTAGATCGAAGAGACCCGAATTTCTAGTCATAGCCCTAAAACACGTTGAAACGTTAATCCAGTAGCACGAACGAGAAGAAGAAGAACTAAGCTTCTCTTTCTCCTAAAGCTCTTCTCAACTACGAGCCGGAGGGGGGTACCCGAACAGAGCTCCTCAGCGGCACCTTCGAAGAGAAGCTCTTCCTGATCTTGATCTTTCTACCGATCTTGATCCTTAAACTGATTCTTACAAAAACCTATCCACCTTCAATAACCCACCTACCACATAAGTACCAGATGGGTAGCCAAAAGGAGAACACTCCCAATACGAACCAAAGCCTTAGAGGATTAAGTCGAGAATGGATAGAGGAGCATGATTGCAAAACCATTTCATCTTAAGGGCTCTAGAGAGCTCTAAGACTAGAGGATTGCTAACGCTCGGACATTACGGAGACTTTAAACAGGTCTGAAGCAGGAGTCAAGATTGGCAATGAGGACGAATTAGATAACTGCTCAACAAAGAAGAAAGCAAGACCAAGCCAAACTCTCTGGTAAGTAACCCACTCTCGGATAAACCGCTTCTTCGCCTAAAAGAATACATCGGAGAAGAGCATGCTGATTGGGATGCCTTATCGAGTGAGAAAGGAGACCATGAGAGCGGCCTCAGAAACTGCATCAGAGAATGCACCAATTAGAAAGGAACTCGATCTAGAGATCGGAGAGACTACTCACTCTTTAGGGATTTAGAGTCCGCAGAATCACAAGAAAGCATCGCAGAGAAAGACTAGCTACGAGAGCCCAACTCCGCTCAACAGAAGACAAGGGAACGCACCTTACTAGAAGAGCAAGCAGAAAGCATGAGATTGATGTGTTTACAGAAGCTCTTCGAAGAATCACCCAATGGAGAAGGAAAGACTGCTCATTCGTCGAAGAGCAACAAGGTAGAGTCCTTATTCCATTCCGTGCCTAAAGAATGGAGAATTGCATGCTGATTGAAAGAATCACATGATTAGATCGGAAACCAGAATCAAAGAAATACAACCTCGAACTCCCGCACTGGAAATCTACCGATTCACACTCCAACGTCTATTTCACTCCACAATCTGTCGATTCATAGCTTCACCAATCTTAGCTTAGGCTTTGAACTAGACCGACCCATCCGCCGCTTCTCACTTCCATTCCTCTCCCTTACAATCGCTCACCTTCTTCTTTCTTTGCTTGCAGAGAGGGGGTTGCATGTCATGACTTTATGAGCTTCTTTCCTTATATCCTTGACTTGCCGAGCTGACCCCCTTATATCGGAGCACGTACCTGCCTGTCTACTATTAGAAAGGAGCTCACTTCAACGAAGACTCTTTTCAAAAGAATCGCTTTAACCGGTCTTGCTTGCTTTGAAGAGAACACCTACTGTTCGTTAACAGTTCCTTCTCCCCTCGTTTGAATAGGGATTCTGATATAACAAGAAGTGACGGAAGCACGAAGGAATGGGAATGAGGTTCTGGAAGATACTGTTACGCAAGTTTAAGGAACGATAGTAGCTTATGGCGCTAGGTCCCTAAGTCTCGCCTTATTAGTCTAGGTAACTTTCTTCGCTCACTGTAATGGTAAGGCTCATAATCAGACTTTCTGTTTCCTGGCTTCGCTCGAGATCTCCGAACCTTCGCTCTGCTCTTGCTTGCAACTATATGGTATTCCAAAGCCGTAAGAATTACTTGTAATTCAAAAGCTTACGTAATTGCTAAGTTGCTAAGTCTTCCCTTTACAGTCGAGAACTACGTACCTCTAAGATGGAAATAAATCAAACTCAAAGTCTGACCTAGGGGACTGCTACCTACTAAGCCGAGCCTGCAGTTGCACAAACTTCTACCATACTTCTGCAACTGAAATGAATTACAAATGCTGTGGAACCTGTCGAGGCTGGTCAAGATCAATAGGCCAATATTCCTTCTGTTTGTGTAAATTGACTCAATCTATGGAGTTCTTTTTCCCTCCGGCCAGCGGGGCAGTTAGAGTCCGTCCCTGATCTCAACTAGCACTAGCCTTCGTGTTAATAAGTGTAACTGAACTAGAGCTAAAGGCACGTAGTTACTCGAGCTAAGCTATAGGGTCTATGTTAATAGAGCTCGACTGTAAGTAAAGGAGAGGAAGAAACTTTATCTCCAGCTCAATCACCAGCACGTAAATAGAAGATATTCCACTTCTATGCTCTATTTCTATTTCTTGTTTACTCCGTTCCACTCGCTTGTGAGCTCGTTTGGGAAGCTAGATCATTCAACATGCTTTCTTAGCTGGAAATAGAATGATACTGATTCTCTTCTTATTACAGCTTAAGTGCATTTTCTATATAAGATAGAATCTCATGCATGCTTGGAAGTTAGGTTACTCTAAAGGATTTTCTTAGGTGCTAGAAGCTGCTTGAGGACTCGCTAACCTTACTCTTCCTTATCCAGTGAAAGATTCATTTTTTGAGTTAGATCGAGTGGAATCTTTCCGAGAAGAGGTGCCAATCCAGGCTAACTAGTATGAGTTCATACCCGCCCCTGCTTTGAGCTTGAACGTGGCACTAAAGCTGAGCTCATGAAAGAGACTTCAGGTTATAAAAATCTTTCCTTTAAGGCTAGCTCATTTCCCGATTCGAGGACTTATTACTACTTCATTCTTGCAAGCCCACACCGAGAAGAGAATTGATGCAGACCAATACTAAAGACTGTAAGCTGTCCCGCCTATTTTGAATCTTCATCCCTTACCGGCTTGTTAGGCTTCGGAATCAAGTAGCGAGATATAGGTGAAACCAAAAAGTCGAAGCAGAAAGCTCGTACTTGATTCGCTCTCTTCCCTTTGCCTGACCCTGGATATAAGACGGATATCCCTCTCTCTAACTGATGAGCTAGGAAGATTCTCTACTATACTCATAGTATAGAGAGACCGGCTCTTGGGATTGATTTCCGGGGTTTAGGAGTACTGGACTGAACATCCAAGGTTCCTGGAGGTTGTTAGGGAGGCCTGGACAGCAGAGGTGATAGGGAAATTCTTAAATTTAGGAAGGATCCCACGTGCCATTGATTTAGCTGAATTAGCTCTTTTCATTGGAAAAATCTCTTTCCCCACTTTAGGTGAATTATGTACTTTGATTTTGACAATGGGCTCCCGGAAGAGAGACTCACGGCCCATCCCATGCTGTCTCACCAACCCTCCCTTTACAGCTTTAATGCAGTCTCCGGTTATTAAACCGATTGAAAGCTAGGCCCCAAGGTACCATTTCTTTCTAGATTATTATGGTCTTTCATCCGCTGCAGTCTTTCCAAGGGGTGGAAAGATCGATAAGATCTCACCCAAGACTGATACTGATTCTGAAGCCGAGGTTCGAGATGCTTAGGCTTAGACATTCGACTTTCTTCTCAAAAGTGATGTTTAAGAACATCTAGCCTTGCTCTCTCAAACACCTGACTACTAGTCATTTGAATGGCAACATTAAGAAAAGAAATCATCTTTTATTGCAACGAGGAAAGATGATGTTCTTAGCTCGACCCATAGGGAAAGGTAGGAAGAGAGGGATGTAGTTACTCGACCGATAGAGTTAGGAAGTTGACTTAGTAAGAAATTCCTTAGTTGCAGCCTATCTTGCTGCTGAGATAGAGGGAATCCATTTAGAAGTCTTAGTAACTAGGGTAGCTAGGAGTAGGGAGTTCACCCCTCGTACTGCGGCTAACCGGGAGCTTTTAAGCGGAGGGAACAGATGCTACTTCTTTCTAAAACTCTTAGCTGCAGTTAGACTCTCACTTCGTTCGAGGAAGAAGTTGAATCCCTTCTATCTCCTACGGCAAAACAAGGGGATACTTCTGCTCATCTCATAACATCTCTTCCTCTCTCTTCTCTCTTCACTTCAAACATTTCGTAAGTTAGAATGTGTGAGATGTTCCTCACTAACTCAACCTCTTTTCCTCTGTCTCTTCACTAATGCCTTATTGGTTGATTGATTCTCAAACCCCTTCCCTTGATGAAGTCGAGTGACTTTCTTTTCCTTACCTGGGAATTAAAATAAGAATAGAAGGACGAGTTACTCGCATTATCCAATAAATTGAGACATTCCTGATTTACATGATGAGATTAGTTCTTCTTTCAGCTCTTTGATTGGGAATTAATGGTAACAAGAGCCTGTAGCTACTAAGAAGCTGACGCTCTATTCCTGAAGAAGGAGATGTGGAATGAAGTCACTCTCCTGCTAATCCGAGTGACGGTATGAAGTAGAGCTCGTATTCCCTCTCCCTTTGGTCGAGCTACTTCGTCCCTGCTTTTAGCTTCTTTTTTGCCAGTAACAAGAGAGATAGTGAGCTACTAATTATAGCATCCCTTAGCCAACTAAGCTACTAAACTCAACAACTGTAAGCTTTTGTTAGGTTAGGAAAGGTAGCGAGTAAGACTAGAAAAGCTAGGAAAGCAGTCCAATCCCTTGTTGTCATAGCTGACCCTCTTTCACCTCTGAAGCTACTCGCCTAACTTATTAATGTGGTGAAGGAAAGAAAACTCACATTAATAGAATTCCTGTTGAAGTCAGGATAACAGCTATTTACTTCTTCTTATTCTTTCCTGGGTAAAACCCGGTAATTAGCCTATGAAAATAGCTGCTCTTCCTTGTTCTATCATCCTAAAACCCTGTTGTTAAATCTAGCTAGCATCCCATACTAAAATGAAGCTAGCATCTTATCCTTCCCGCTGCTTCTTCCCCTCCTTTCTTTGTTCTTCCGCTCTTTTATCTTTCCCTCTGTTCTGCTCTTGGTATGGGGGTAAACTATAGCTATCCTTGGGCACAGCTCTAATGGTAGCTTGTTGCTATAGGGCAAATCCCGCTAAAGCTGAAAGCAAAGAAAAGACTTCTTCCTTTTCCTACTTAACCGCTAAAGGACTTTAGAAGCTGGTTCGATAGAGCCAGGTATGAAGTAGCTCGTTATATATAAGTAAGGAGAGGGGTGGGATTGCTAATAGCGAAATATGCCTTCATCCGGGAATTGACAATTCTGGCTCTATTAAGACTACCTGGGCATTATCCCTCTCACTGGAAGGCCCACAAAAGCACAAATGAGAGATATAGTCAACCGGGTGCTAGACTGCAAGGTTGGAAAAGTCAGCTACTGACCTTTGCAGGGCGCAAAACCCCGACAAAATCAGTAACCGCAGGGATACCCAATCACATGTTGAGCAACTTCAAGCTTCCTATCTACACAATAAATCAGATTGAAGTCCTGCAACGTGACTTCCTTTGGTCCCAAGGTGAAAGTCAAAAAATCCATGCGGTGAATTGGTGGTCCGTCTGCCAACCCTGGCAGGAGGGAGGCCTTGCCATTCGTTCTCTTGCACTCAAAAACTCGGCCTTCCAAGCTAAATTGCTCTGGAGACTTCTCACATGTACCGCGACTTCATTTCCCAAATAATGAAAGCAAAAGACTTTCCCGAGAGCTGTCCACTAGATGTGGAGCCTAAATACTCGGCCTACTCTTCCTGGAAGTCCATTTATGCCAAAAAGCCAATTCTCCAAAGCGGAATAGTACGTGTCATTGGTGACGGCAAGGACACCAACCTATGGCAATCCGCTTGGCTCAATGGGTTATCCCCTGCGTGACCAACCAGCCAGGATCACTCCTTCGGACAGCGACCTCTTACTCCCAGCCCAATCTATGTTGGTCCATGGGTCCAATCGATGAGATGATTCACTTACGGGACATTTGGAAAAAGGCGCAGCACTGGAACTGCTATGTAGGCTTTTGTGGGTTCGAATCCCTCTCTTTCCGTACCCCCATCAACACCTAATTCACCAACGTTACCGACCTCAATGTATCAAATAACAATGAATAGGTAAATTAAAAATTTCATGTGATAAATATCAAGACGGAGCCTAGCAAGGATAGGGAAGGCAGTATCCTAAGATCTGCGAGAAGTGGTACTTTAAAAGAGAGCCACTTCGTAAGCGAATAGCTACTGAACATGCCGTAGTAACCCAAGGCTTACTTTAACCTTCTTCACCCACTAGAAAAGAATCAATTCGCGCTTGATTTCATAGTTCTTCATTGTGTTCCTATCCCTATAAGGGTATTCATTCATACTTCTAATTTTGGAAAATTCCTTCCTTGGAATTCACTCTCGTCCTTCACACTGTGCCGAATTTTTCACAACTATACCTGCCCCTTACCTTAGGACCAAGGGCTTTTTAACCACCGAATACGAGAAAATGTGCGTGAGATTGATTGGCGGGGTGCTGATTCAAGAGTGCGGGCAACTACTTTACTATACCTGCCCCATAGGGCCACGGGTGATCGCACTTTCGAGTGATTCAATATACTCTAATAATTCGTTTTAAATCTGAAATCACAATTAGTTTTCAACTGATTAGAGACTTCATCCAACCTCAATTTCTTTTTTCTCTTCTCTTAATTTCTAACAAGAAACAGGCATAAAAGAGGAAGAGCTGGTAGGCTACCCAACAGAGGTAAAGAAGCACTAACGAGGTGCTAACGGTAAAAAAGAGCACCATGGGATCGGGGAACGGGGTGTCCGGGGTGCAATAAAGATAGGGGACGATACGCTTCGCCGTGCCAGCTATGAGGCTATATTCTCGTTGAGTCGGGCGCGTGGGAAGACTGTCCTGTCGGGTTGGAAAACCAACATCGGACCGGGATGTTGTTCCCTCCTTGTCTGAAAAGATTCGGGAAAAATCGGGTAAGTTCGCTCTACACTGTCCCTTAGATTGGGAAGGACATGGGCTCGGCACATTTCGTAGCTATCATCGTCGCGTCCGTCAAATTCAGGCGTTGGTACATTCTGCAGCCTTTCGGTACACGGCCTTGCGAGCCGTACGCCGTTGAGCAGCAGTCTTTAGAAGCATGTCATCTATGAATGATCCGATGAAACTAGAGATGGAATAAAACCTAGCTTTTCGTCACGCGAATTAGCCGCCAGTCTTTGAGGTCGCCTTCCTTGCTTGACAGTATAGCCTGCGGGTGAAATACTAGATGTCGGATTGTACATGGGAATGATAATGGTGAGGCCATTGAATGAGAAATCACGATCTTAAACACTTGCCTGTAGCTATAGTGTCAACTTGACGCGCTGAACGACTATGATCAGAATCCTTTCGGGGTCTAGCACTGATATTTCCGCTAATTGGATCGGCCAGGGCTCGGGCTTAGTACCATGAGGTTGCAATCGGGCCACCAAGTCCATTATGTAGTCTGGGCTGCCTGTCCTTCTCAAGGAGTGGACGGGGCATAGAACATGTTCGTTTTCCGATCGGGGATTGGTCTGTAGTCCTCGTTTTCATCGTGCGATGATGTAGATGGGGGTATAGCCTCTGAAGCGTCTACTTATAGTTATAGTCGACCTTCTCTTGACCTGAACTCTCGTATAGGTGAACTTGTTTTGTTCAATTCTTAGGAAGAAGAAGGATCTACTGGGAATGGTAGGGCTCCCTCGATGTCGTTGGATGAAACTGGTGGTCGGATTACCCCTTCGTACGGAAACAAATCCCACGCATATCTTCTTTGTCTGTCACACCATACGTCGCCCGGCTTAGGGTAGGGGGCAGCCTCCCCAACAGACGTAGGTTGCGTACGAGCCTCCAGTAGGACTCTGGCACCCGAACTGTAGAAATGGGTCCCGAACTAGAAGTGGTTTGATGGGCGCTCTTTGGGTTCTTAGATCAGGCGGCTACTTTACTCACTTAGCATCCTACGTAGGCGGGGGGAATCAACACCCCCCTCAACTGCCAATGGCCAAATCCTTACCCATACGAGAACTTGACTGAGCTAAATTGGCGACTTTTCGATCTGCTGTGTCCTACTAAAGAAACTCTACCCTTACAATGCTCATTATAGAATACTGCGATTTTTTCCTTCCTTTCATAATATGACTAATCTGCAAAGGTCGGCGAAGTGAAGAAATGCAGGATGACCAAAAACGAACTCACGGAAGTTCGATCAACAATTCCCATTTTCTTTTGACCAACTATGGTAGATATGACAAACTATATTATATTTAGCTATTAGCCTTCAGACTAGCACCATTCCTTGCTTCTTAATAAGGCTGTAATGTAGAAATGATTGAAAAAAGGGCAAACCCCCCTTTTCGGAATCCACTCGAACGGAAGCTTGGTAAACTTTTGTTAAGTAAAACAAGATATAGAATAGAATCTCACGATTCTAGAACAGCAGCGGCTTACCAGCTGCTGAAAGCGCACCACTCGGGCAACTGACTGATCAGGGTCTGTCTCTCCAAGGAATGGTTCTGCTCCTGTATTTTTCCCTAGCTATTTTTGCTTATACTCGGGTCGATCGGACATAACCACTTCCAGCAGGAATCGCTACAACCGACGTTCTTTAATTCGGTAATCTAATGGAGGGGGAATGGTCGCCGGTGGGTCATTCGCTAGATCGAGATCGTAATCAACCGCATTGCACGAACTGCATCATAGATAGAGATCGAGGTACCAATCGACTGCATCTCTTTCCGGCTATTCAATAAAGTAGATGAAGGGAGTCCACTCCATACGCATCCACCCCGGGAGAAGGGTTTTGATCAACCAACCGCGCCCATTATATATACCCCTCTCGATCCACCAATAGTGGGCATGGAGGATGGGGAAAGAAGATCAGACTCGGTTGACTTACTCACTGCCGGCGAATTCAAGAGATCGCATTATTAACTAGACAGGCATGCACGGAAAAGAGGATTAGTTGACGGATAGTTTCTTAAATGCTCCACTTCTAGGCGGAAAGACATCGTGAGTCACGGGCGAGGAACCATTCTCCTCACCGGAAATTTAGTCAGTTAGGTTTCACCCGAGTGAGGGGATGGCACCCAGGACCTCTAGTTAGGCAAGCACTGATGAGGGGAGCATGTGGGTTAGTCCTTTCTGGTTCCCGCGAAACTAAGGTAACCACCGCGGAGGAGTCCACTGTGACAGCCACCTTCCTATGGCTCTCCATCCATGCTATCATCAAGCCATGATACAGGGACCATAATTCAGCAGCTGTAACTGAGCATATTCCGAGGTTTAGGCAAAAGAAATGCTGGTGAAGGTTGTGAGGGATGAGTTGCTCCCACACTGGCCTTGCTATAGGACAGTCCCTTAGAATGTGTAGGCAGTTTTCCACTGGGAATCCACAGCTTTTGCACGAGCAATCAGTGGTTAAGTGCCTGGTGAGACGCACTTTATTTGTTAACAATCGTCTTGTCTGGCTAGCCAAAAGCAGTGCTTTAGTTTAGGCGGGATCTTCCCCTTCCAGAGACTCGCCCACTCTGCCTCTTCATCACAACTGGCTTCTTCCTCCAAGAGATCATATGCAGCTTTTGAATGGAATTTGCCATTATTGGACCCCTTCCAGCTCATAGTATCTGGGCAGCTGTCCTCTGTGGATATATGGGTGGCACGTATACATTTGATCACATCTTCAGGTAACCCATGAGAGAACCTTTCCTAGTTCCAACTGCCTCTTCCATCTGTGTAGTCCCAGATTTTATAGTCCATTTCCTCAGCCGGTATAGTGCCCAAAGCGCAGGCTAACAACGGTTGGTCCATAGATCTTTCTTTCCAGAACTTTCTTGTTTTCCCATCTTCCACAATCCACTTAGTTCCTTTCTTCAGCAACTCTTGACTCCTGAAAACGCTCCTCCATGTATATGAAGAGTTAGAAGTGGCCTTGCATTCCAGCAAACTTTAATTTCTGTGGATACTTTCCTTTTAGCACTGCAGCCCATAATTAGTCTGGTTCAGAGAAGATTTTCCGTCCCATACGTGCCATTGAGGCAGTGTTGACCTTGCTCATGCTCCTTAGGCCTAGGCCCCCTTCCTTTTTTGCTTTACACACCTTATCCCAAGCCACTAAATGTTTCCTCTTTTTGTTATCCTTGTTCCCCCACACAAATCCGCAGTTCCTTCTATCTATTTTAGTTCTATTTGAACTTTCGTGGAGATAGAAATCCCCTCGCGTTTACCTGATTTCTTTCCACCCGTATCCTACTCCCGCCCATAATGGTCCCCAATGTCATGATCTGGCCGGGTCGACCCAATCATGAGAGTCAGTTTCTCCCGTAAGAGCGTATCGAACAGAAGACCTGCTCCGCTCTCGAGGCAAGGTAGATTAGCCCAAAAAGGTAAGCACGAACATGAATGTAACTCGCATTCTTTCTGGTCCTCCTTTCGGGATATAAGAACGCGAGCGGTGGGCGGTTCTCACTGAAGGAAGTTTTACCGAACATCATGTCCAGGTCTGCAAGCCTACTCCTAGAAAGAGCTAGCCACGGAGCTTGGATACGGGCTGCCTAGGTATTCAAGGTACATCACAAACAAGAGCTAAGTCTAGTCCGTGTCTAGCCAAACTCTAGCCGGGATAGACATTCACGAGTACGAGAAGGAACTACCACTCATTAGTACAAGCCTAACAAGAAAAGGGGCCGGTTGAAGGACCGGGCAGATCCGTAAACCGCCTTCGATTTGCTCCCTTTGAGGTTCTCTAGAACTCCTGTAAAAAAGGGGTCAAATAGTAAGCCGAGGGAAAAGAAAAGCGTCTGCAGACACCTCCTAGAAGAATTCGTTTTCCCAAAAATAAAATAGTGCAGTACCTTTATCGGTCTAGTGACTAAGGGTTTGGTATTCAAACTATCCCAAGGATCGATGTAATTGAGAATGAATTCTGCTAACTGTCTAGCCCCCTATGTCGACTTTAAAGCATCTCGTAGTTGAGAGGCCCCTCGGGGAGAGAGCCAACATGGACAAGGACTTCGGCTCCCCCCAAGGAGAAACTTCAACTAGCGCCCCCATAGATCAAGGCCGAAAGCTACTAGTCTCCTTCTTGCGGACCACTAAACGTTCCCAGGGCAGTCAAGATAGTGAACTTGACTGGCCTTCCTCGTTAGACGAATTAGTTAACTATTGAGCTATCAAGCCTAGGAAAATCCTGCTTTTCAGAAAGGAAGCGAACCCTTAACCCTTGCGGGAAGGTCTCCCGTCAGACTGGTATTCTACTCCTTGCTATCTCACTACCCGGCTATTCCTGTAAGTGCTTAAGCCCGACACACGAAACCGTCCATTTAGCTAGCAATCTGCTATATCCGAAGATGAAGCGCCCACTTGAACCCGGGGCAAAGACTACTTTACTTTCTCCAGGTTAGCTCAAAGGGAGCTAGGACTGGAAGAAGCTTCAAGTGGTGAGAAACTTAGCTCTCTGGCTAGACTCTCGAAGGACGTGATCAATCGTTTTCCCTCACGGTACTACTTAACGGAAGACGGGGGAGTGCTGAAATGGAACAACCAGCTTGCAAAAACCTCTACTGCCTGTTCTGGTTTACATGTGCAATTAGGACTAGTGACTGAAACGGTTGAAAAGTCTTACCTTCGCTTCCTTCATTCGGTTTCTGGTTCTTGGCTGAACCAACCAGTGGCGCTAAACGCCCTCAAAGCAATACGGTATGCTGTTTCTACGCTGTCCAGCAAACACAAATGCAATTCGTGCTCAGCTCGAATATTGCCTCTTGTCTCCCTCCTTCACTCTATATCGTAGAGACAATAGGTTAAACTCCTCCATGTACTCTCTCATAGATATTTAAAAAGAAAAACAACCTTGTCTCAGATTCTTAAACTTATTTAATAAGTCCGCTTCGAGTAGAAATGAATCCTTAAACTTAAGAACTTCTTGTTCTCCGTAGCGCTTCTCCTCCTGCTCCCTCTTCTGTCGTACATGTGCTCACCATAAGCCTCAACATCCGCTTTAAGCCCGATGACAGAAACAGTGGCTCTGGAGGAAGATCAAAAGTATCCACTCCCTTCGCTCGAGGATCTCTATTCATCTGACTCTCATTTTTTTTTCCGATGAGGAAGACAATGAAGAAGGATGGACCGTGTGTACCAAGCGCAAGGCGAGCGAAAAGAAGAAGATACAGCCTTCCCCCACGAGAACAGAAAAACCAACAGACCACGAACACCAGCACGCATGAAAACAGCCCTTTTGAAAGCATATCCAAGGCGCGGCGCGGGCATCCATCAAATCTTCACTTATAGACATAAAGAAGAAGATCTATTAACACGCACGGCTACCTATATAACAAGTTGCCTCTGACCTTTGTCTCACGACCGCAAATAGAACCTGTAGCTTCATGCCCTGACCTGAACTGAACTACTACTGGCTTAGCTGCCTAGCTACTAAAAACTTGGCACCCGTCCTGCCAATATAAATAAGTAAGATTCCACTCAGGGCGCACTTGTTAGCTACAGTTCCCATCTGTCTTGTAAAGAACTAGAACTCGAACTGCCCGCAGTTACGAGACTAGCTCCCCTGGCCGTAGCAACTACAGTAACTCTTGCTCCTGAGCTTCCAAATCCTTACTTCAGGGGATTAAGGTAGCGTTAGCTACTTGCTTGTATTAGAGTAGGACAAGGTTCGGTTTTCAAGACCGACTCTTTCAACCCTTTACTCTATTCCTTCCTATTTCATATCATACTTGGGAACTACTATCTCTAAGTCCGGAATAGCGACCTTGGTTCAACTCCTAGCTCGAAACGCTGCCAACTCCTTACTTAGATTTCAGGGGGTTAAGGTAGTTTACTTGCTGGCTGATAAGTCAGGTAACGAAGCCTAAGATTAGATGACTGATTAGATTACTAGTTTGTTTAACTGAGGTTCCCCGCCTAAGTCCCATATCTTAAAGTAAAGACTATAACTCAACAGCAAGCTGCCTTTACTTGGCTTCAAGTCCCATAAGAGAAGGAATGATTCTCGCTTAGCGCTTGTGCTAAGGAAGAATAGCTGGAATTTATAACCTAGCTACAAACTAAAAAGCCTGGCTTTATCAAAGACACAACGTAGATCGTAGACCAGTAGCTACTTGCCTGGTGAAAGGCTTGCAGACCTTTCTTAGCTTAGAGTCCCAAAAGGTGTTATAAGCTGGAAGCTAAGAAGCTACTCGTTTATGAGTAGGAGTTCCCATCGGTCCAGAACTAGAAGTAAACTAAAAACCTGGATTTGGCTAAAAGGACCTATTATTTGCATTCTCCTATTTTTCCCTATTATTCTTATTCTAAAGTACCATTTTAGCTCCTTTTCCCGACAACAGATCGGAGATCTTACTTTCTCAAGTCATACGTCTTTTGTTCAGCCAACAGTGTTCCGCTCTACTTATTATTACTTACTAGCGCCCTTCACTTCAACTCATACATACTACTTTACTTCCAGCTTATTCCCAAATCAAAGCTACTTGCTTATAAGAGAAGAGCAAGGTGCGTAGCTGGCTTGTTAAAGCATGGAAAGGTATCCAGAAAGAACAGTAACAGCTATGATATAGGCGCCCTCTCACCTAAGACCCGCTACTAAGGGTTGAAAGTAGCACAATCGGCTATAGAACTCCAGATCTACGAATAGCCGCGGGCAAGCACCTTTAACAAGCAAGCGTAGCACCTTTGAGTTCCCGGGGTGAGGTGCGAAGCTAGTTCCCGAGTAAGTAGCTAAAGCAAGAGGGCAATCAAGCAAGCGATTGTAGGTACGCTAAGTTTATATATTATCTTATATCTTATATAAGATAAGCAGATTGGTGTGGAACTAGATCCTCTGCTAGAGTAAGAGTTGTTGTGTAGCCAAGTTCACCTGCCCAATGCCAATGATACGAAGCGCTAGCTTTGCTACCCAGAGAAAAGTCTACTTGCTTGCTAGAGAAGGTGACCCTTTCGTTTTCGGGTTTGCTTGTCGTTTTTGTTTGAACAGAGATTCAGTTAGTGTTCCGTGTACCCGGGTAGAAGGTCGAAAAGAAAGACAATAAAAGAATTTAGAATAACAATATCCAGAATTGCTTACTTAAATAACTCAGCGCATCAAAAATCAGAGTCACCCCTTTAGAAATAGGCTTAATCGGTTCGAATCCGAATAAGGGCTTCTCTTTTTTTTCCGGTATGCGGCTCCGCGATAAAGGAGCGAAAGAACAAAGACGGATAAGTAATGAAAAAACGTAAATACGATTCACTAGGATCTATCTACGAAAGGTCTTCAAGCCTTATGCATCTTCTACCGAATGCACTTCTCAAAGTGCCGTGAATGAAGAACAACTGATCGTAGACCACAGAACGTAGATCGTAGACCACAGAACTATGATCTACGTTACAACTATGATCTACGACCAACCTTCTCAATTACATCGATCCACAGAACTATGATCTACGACCACCCTTATGTTTTGGACCTAAATTGCCCCACTTTATCTCCCCCCCGGGTTAAGGAAGAGGGGGAGGGGCCTTCGCATCATAGTGGGGAAAAAAAAACCTCAGAGTCTGAATCTGAAGTTTCAGATATTAACACCGTTTTATCTTCAAACAGAGAAATGGAGGTAGCTTCAGCCCAAGGAAAAATAGAGCAGGAGGTAACTAACATTGCTAAGGATACCGGGTTCGAGTTGTATGAAGAGGAGTCCCATGTATTGGGCCAGTGGGTGCACGGAGAATCATCAAATCCATCCACTTTGGATGCGATTTTGCATGACCTCCGTGAGAATAGAGAAAAGAGTGAATGGTTTTCAAGTGCTATTGATGCCTATTCCCATCAATTTGTTAGGCGCTTTGTAAAAGCCCCCTTGAGCAATTTGACATTCTCCCATTGATTCCTATAAATATAGATAACTTGTATTTCTCATTCACAAATTCATTCTTTGCATGCTTGGTTCGGAGAGCACCCGTGAGACTAGCGACCCGGTCCACTTATAGTCGTGCCATCACGCTTTCTTGGCTCGACACCCCAAGGCCTTCGTGGACTTTTTGAAGCTTCCTTATGCCCAAGGTGCCTATCATAGGCTTGGGGCCCACGCGAACTCTGTTTTTTAAAAAAGAAAACCGAAAAACCCTGTTTTAAGGTAGTTTACTTGCTGGCTGATAAGTCAGGCTTTTGACAGGATTTCAGCTAAGGCACTCGGTATGGGTTTTCTTAGATCTACGACCAACCTCTTCACGATAGTGCCCCTGATGACACCATAAAGCGTCGTTTGGCATTTTGATGCTCGCTTTCACTCTGGGCTATTTCATAGCGCCTTTCCTTCTTTTTAATAGTACCTATCTCTGTAACCAGCATAAAGCAAGAGACTGCAGTTATCCGGATGGCAGGGTGCGAAGCAGTGCTTAATAGCAGGCAATTGGCTGATATAGCTGTCCAACGGTTAATGGCAGGAAACTATGATCTACGACCAACCTTCCTTCTCCTTCGGACCCTTGTCTTTGTAACCAGAAATAAGCAAAGAACAGCGAGTCAGCAGGGCAGCAATAGCTGTTGGTTGTTCCTGCTTTTGAGTTGGTTGATGGCAGCGGAACGGGTAATGACCTGTTGTTAATGGTCAGGCGGCTTCCGATGTATGATTAATGATGGGCGTGGAACGACGACAGAGTCAAACTGGGCTGGGCACTCAGCAGTAGAAGTCTCGGCTTCGCGCCTCATTTCCGTGCCGGACAGGTTGGGGATAAAGGAGGATATGAAATAGTCTTTTCCGGTTTTCTTCGATAGCAGAAGTTGGGGGTGTATAGCTCAGTTGGTAGAGCATTGGGCTTTTAACCTAATGGTCGCAGGTTCAAGTCCTGCTATACCCAAACCTGCCTTACACTTTACTATGAGTAAGGATGCGTAGTAGCGTTCAAAGATCACTCTTTGGCCTTTAGACTCGCTTCGATTAAAAACCTTTAAGTGACAAGGATCGATGTAATTGAGAAGGAATGGTCGTAGATCATAGTTCTAAGGTCTCAAAGCCTTAGCAAGGCTATTCAGTAAGTGCGAGAAGGGATCTATAGCAAGGGCAGTGGCAGCCCGGTCTACCCAAAGAAAGGCAGAGTTGAGGTCGGATAGTGAAAGAGGGTAGTGGCCTCTAATCATCATAGGTAACTACGTAGTTAACGAAGTAAGCAGATCAAAAAGGCAAGTGAACGGATTTGTAAGGAAACATATGAAGACAGGGAGGGCCCGAAGTGGCTCAATGGAAAGGATGAGAAGGTCTTCAAGCCTCTGCAGGCTGTTCCTTGGGCTAAAACTCTTTGGAACCACTTCTCTATTCCTAGACACTCGTTTATTGCGTGGCTTGCCATTAAGGACAGGCTGGTAACTCAAGATAAGCTGATGTTATGGGGTCTTCTGTCTAATGCCAAATGTCTTTACTGCCAATGCACCATGGAAGACAGAAATCACCTCTTCTTCAATTGTTCTTTCACTAGGTTGGTCGTAGATCAGTTATTATCTGTGTGGAAAGAAATCAATGCCCTCTTCCTTCTCAATTACATCGATCCTTGCTAGTAGACCTATTGGCACTTGGGATCAAGAACTTAACTTGATTATGGCACATGGGAGGAAGAAGAATTTGCTTGCTACTATCCGGGTGGTCGTAGACCAGTATACTAGTTGAATTGGTCTACAATCATAGTTGTAGGGAAGTTTACTTGTTCCAACACTCCATTCCTTCTCAATTACATCGATCCTTGTCAAAATCACCAATCCTATCATCACCTGCAAAAATGAATGGTGATTGTGATCCTCTTCTCTTGACCAGATGTTTTCAGGGTGGTCGTAGATCAGAAAAGTCGGAGCAGCAATATAGTAGACTTGAAGCCTGCGGCTCCCTTGTCGAGGATTCCAACTAGCAGTGTACAATTATGCCCAGAATTGAGATGTACCAATACTTCACAACGTAGATCGTAGACCAAGCATAATGAAAGGAACTCGAAGGAAGTAGAGGCGAACAGCCGGCATTTCAAGCAAATAGAGAGCCCCCGCCCGTTTGAGTCGTTGCGAGCCGGAAAGCGTACCGGCAGTTTGAGTCGCGAAAGGGCCGCTTGCTTAATTATATTATTTTATAATAATAATAGATATATAAATAAAGAAAACCATTTTCTTTTCCAATTGCTCATTCCCGGGAAGAGGAAGAAGCAGATAGAGCAAAGGCCTCCTCTTTCCGTCCGCTCTTCCCGAAGTGAGCGAATTGCATGTAGAGATCCGTAGGGGCTTATAGTTTAATTGGTTGAAACGTACCGCTCATAACGGTTATATTGTAGGTTCGAGCCCTACTAAGCCTACCACCACCTTCTCTTCACCCGATACAAGGCAGTCGAAGTCCCCGCCACCCTGCAGATCTCAATCTAGCGACGGCACCTGGAACCACACTGCTGCCGCTGCCCTTCGGGCACGCCTCCTACGCTTACCACTCACCTACGCTCTTGCAGCATGCCCAATACGGCTTTCGTAATACGCGAAGCAGCCGAGCGATAGCTCTTCGATCGCTATATTCTTGCGATAGCGAAGGTTTTTAATCGAAGTAACGGCTTTAGGCAAAGAGCGATAGCGAAACCCTTAATTATTAAGTCTTGTTCCCGAACAACGATCGTTCATTACGGCCGGCCCGACCAAACACTGAAAGCCCGGTCCGGGCAAGCTATATTATGGAACTGATCTGACCGAACTGGGTCTAATGGAACAAGATCTCGATCTCAATAAGGAATTGGAATCTGGAAGGGCCGGCAAGAATCAATGCAATAGCGAGGGGGTGGGCCAAGCCCACCCAAGCCTCTAAGAGAGAGTAGATGCGAAGGTTCGGATCAAAGATCTTCGCGAGACGGCCCATGAATCTCGATAATCGAGCGCGGGGCTTGAAGACCCTACCGCATTCCTAGCCTTTACTTGTCTTCCTGGTATTTTTGGGAAAGGGTCATTTTTTGCTTTTTCGAAAGACTCTTAAGACGATAGGAACACTCGTCGGAGGAATAGCAATCATAGGGAGATTCTTTCTGGTGTGGGGAGATCCGTTTCATGCTATCGGGTGGGCCAAGCCCACCCAAGGTTCATGGCTCTATCAGTAGAAAGTTTCCTTCTCAAATTGACTATCCCTCGGCGATTGGCCCCTTTATTATTAGTAAGATAGGGCGGAGCGGGAGATAGCATTAATTGGACTTATCGATTGAGACCTTCTAGTGCCTTTTCTCTCAGTCCGGAATGCTATTGATTTGATCCAGTCCTTTCATTCGTTATTATTTCGAACAGAGTAGCAATCGATCCAATGTGGATTGGCGACTCATTATCCGCCCGACCAGCCAGAACCTTTACGTCTATAGGGGCTCCGTTCTCCACACATATATGTCCGGATGCGATCGGATTGGAAGAGAAGTTGGCTTTGAAAAAGGGATTGCGGAAGAACCTTGACTATTAGACGGGGGTTCACCATATTAGATATCGATCGTACCAGAGATCTTGGAGAATCGGCGAGAATGAACAACTCTATGAGCTTGGACAACACGATGAAAATGGGAAGGAACACAGAATTCAGCTGGGGCTTTCACTTTCAATTCTTAAAAGCCTCCCCCCCGGTGGGACAAGCGGTAGTACGATTCAAGGGGGGAATTGGACACTCCAGGAACGCATATACCAAAAACTAGAGTAGCGAGGGGCGGTAGAGGCGGCGAGCTTGTTGAGCCCTTCTTTAGTAGCAATGTTCACTACTACTGCCGTTGTTGTGGAGCACCCGCCCTAGTAGACATCGGTACGATTGTAGGATGTTATAACTCATAAGGCAATGATAGGGAGTACTATTAACAACCATCTCGCTCGCTGGTCTTTTCGACCGTATCATCGACCACGATCGAATCCCGCCCGCATTCGGGATCGGGCTGCGGCCTTAAATCAGTAGGGCAATAGCATAGCTATTATTGACCCGGCCCCTATCACTTAAAGGCAGGCCTACTTTCTTCAAGATACGAAACGAGCAGCCGTTTCCGGCTGTCCCTATTGTATTTTAGATGGAGGTTGGTCGTAGATCTACGTTCTGTGGATCGATGTAATTGAGAAGGTTGGTCGTAGATCATAGTTGTAACGTAGATCATAGTTCTGTGGATCGATGTAATTGAGAAGGTTGGTCGTAGATCATAGTTGTAACGTAGATCAGTTGTTAAAGGGCCTGAATAAGCGATAGGACGGACGCAACACGGGAGGAGCGGGCATAGGAGCTAAAGCCCTACAGAGGCGAATAGGATCAGCACGAAGAAAGACTTTCAGGCGAAAAAGGAGAGATCTCTTTTCTTTTGGGCCTGAGAGAGGATGACAGGCAAGGGGGATGGCTTCTCAACTCCAAGCGAGTAGGCAAGGCGCTATGAAATAGCCCAGCTAATCTAAGTTCCTGTCCCTCTGTACATGAAGCCTTGGAGCACCTTGACCCGCTGGGGAGGTGCCTGGCAAGGCTGGCAGGGGATAAAGATCGGATGGTGTCTAGCCGGCTTTAGGACTCAATCCCCCTTTTAGGTTGTGTATTACCAGTCAAGGGGTTGACGATACACAGTCCGCAGATGGGAAAACACATAGTTAGTACCTGCCAAATGAATCCACTTATTCTTCCCCCGGCCACCGCCTTTGTTTTCTACCGGCTTGCCGCTGTGCATTTGCTCAATGTGCTTGCTAGCAGGAGTGTCGTATGCAATCAGCTTTCTCGGTTAGCCGTCACCAGACTCGAACCACCCCAGCGCGACTTTCCCTTATTTCATAGTAGATTGTGATCTTTGGAATGGTCTATCTATCGTCCGTACCTCTCATTTTATTGTCAAGTCTGCGCTTCCCCTTTGCCCTATAACTCGTTCAAATGCTTTCTTCCTAGCTTCGTTTTTTACCTATGACATAAGTATAAGTAAGTTGGCAACTACCATATTAGATACTTTGAATCCAACCAACCAAACAAAGCATTCTACCATTCTTTTTCTATAGCTTTCATCTTCTTCTTCTGGAAAAGAAAGACTAGATTGATCTGCCCTTTTGGCGGATTCTCCGTGGTGTCTGCAGCTTCAGAGTGGAATTTCCTCTCCTGAACTTACCACCCTGGTTCTAGAAAAAGACCCCGCTGATTTGGAATATCATTCATTCTCTTTTTAAGTTCAGTGAAGTTCCTACCTAAGCAAGCTAAAGCTACCTCACCTACAGCCCCACCCTCAGCCCCCTAGCTGCTTCTGATCGTAGACCACACAACGTAGATCGCGCGTTAGCCCTCCCCGTCTCTTTATTATAGATCAGCCCTGTCACCGCTTTCCCCGCGACAAAAACTTGGATGAAGAATTCAGTGGAGAAAGAAGGTCTTATTATCGCTTAGCGCTTGTGCTAAGGATGCTCGTAGATCAGTGAGTTGTATGGTCGTAGATCAGTTTTGCTTAACACATTGCTGAGATAAAAACCTGGTTCGTCTGCCTTTCCCTCTCCGGGACCCTCCTTCGACTCGCACTCGCGGATATCAAGATCCGGTATCTCGCTGCTTTTTCAGTCAAGTCAAGAACACACGTTTCAACTTGCACCTGCGCTAATCAGTGACTTGCTAACTTGCCTTCATGTCTCGCTACTGATACACCTACTTGATATCAATCGGCCCCTATTAGTAAGGCGCCTTTTAATGAGTCTCGCGCGAGCTTGTTGAGCCCTTGTACTTTAGCTAGCGATTGCGCGTTAGTGCTTCTCTTTTTTTTTCTTCTTTCGTTGACACTCGAATTTATCTTATCTCGTTGATTGAGCTAGCGGTGGAAAATGACGCATGAATTGTCTTCTAATTATGGCAGTCAAAAGCCTGATCATCTGAAGAATGTTCCTAACCTCTTGGCAAAACGTTTTGTTTTCAGAGGGACCAAGATTGTATTAGCACGGAGGACTTTATGTCTTTCTGTCTGCAACGAGGATTACGTCCTCACTCGAGAAAGCTGTTCCTTTTGTTCCTTCTTCCGAACTTGCCAACAAGTGCTTATGAAAGCAGGTCGGTCTCATAGTCAACACCTTCACTAGCTGGATTGACTGACAGGCGAACCGACAGTAGGCAAAAGAATTGCATAAGAGATGAAGACTCCAGTTCACGGATGATAGCACACTAGTGTTCTTCAGGCCAACTAGTCCCAAGTGAGATGCCAAAGGAACGAGGGGAAGAATCAACGAGGAAAGAAAAAATCGTGAATGAAAAAGCGTGACAATTCACCTTGTGAAACGAGATGTTAGAAGGTGCAAAATCAATGGGTGCCGGAGCTGCTACAATTGCTTCAGCGGGAGCTGCTGTCGGTATTGGAAACGTCCTTAGTTCCTCGATTCATTCCGTGGCGC